ATAATTATATATAACATATTTAAATAGAAAATAAACAAATCCTATTTTTTAAAAATCCTATTTTGGGTGGATTTAAAATGAATTAGAATTAAGAAATAGGATTTTAGGGATAAGGAATAAATTAAACAAACAAACCATGGATAAATCCAAGCGACCTTTTCTTAAATTCAAGCGATCTTTTCGTAGGCGTTTGCCCCCGATTCAATCGGGGGATCGAATTGATTATAGAAACATGAGTTTAATTAGTCGATTTATTAGTGAACAAGGAAAAATATTATCAAGACGTGTGAATAGATTGACCTTGAAACAACAACGATTAATTACTCTTGCTATAAAACAAGCTCGTATTTTATCTTTGTTACCTTTTCTCAATAATGAAAAACAATTTGAAAGAACCGAGTCGACCGCTAGAACTACTGGTTTTAAAGCCCGAAATAAATAGGCTTACTTTTTCTTCACTTGAATCATAATTACAAGAATCTAGATTTGAGTGAATCTAGGTTTGAGTATCGTGTCGTAAGAAAAAAACGAATCGGAAAAAAAGAAATCTGTTTTTATTGAATTGAACGTGTTCATTCATTTTGACTACTTTAGCATATTTTCTCATACTAATTTCTACTCTACCTTCCCGGAGTTCATTCTCCGGGTAACTCAATTTAAATTATTCTGTTGGATTCTTTCCAATCTACTTCCTTTATGATTTATGATTTCGTTCGAAATCATATAAAGACAATTCCTATTTAATATAGCTATTTGTGCAAGTATTTTACGGTTAAGAAGCAACTGTCTCTTGTACAGATCGTGTATTAATCTACTATAACTATAGGATACTCCCCTTTCGCGAATTACTGCGTTTATCCTAGTGATCCACAAACGACGAAAATCTCTCTTTTTCCTATCCCTATCCCGATGAGCTGAAACTAAAGCTCTTATTTTCTGTTGAGTAATAGTTCTAGTAAGCCTTGAATGAGCCGCTCGAAAGCTTGATGCAAATAAACGAATTTTTGTTCTACGTCTCCGAGCTATATATCCCCGTTTAATTCTGGTCATTGAATAAATGAAACTTTGACGAATAACTAATTGATTGCCTTTCTTTCAGTTATTCTTTTCCCCTTCCTAGTCTATTAATAACAAAACGGATTTTTCCAATGTATAAAATCAAAATTCCAATGGCTTTGGCTACTCTAACCTTCCCGACCACGATTTTTTATTTTTTTTAGGTATTTCACTGCGAAATAAGACAGAAATAAGAAATTGTATTTTCCTAGGTATCAAAAATATAGTAAATAAAAGAAATAAAAAAAGAAATAGTGGGTTCCTTCGTTTCTATGGTTACTTCTTAAACGGTGAGGTCTTCTCTATACACCGGAGCCTTTACTTTATACTTTAATTTAATATTTAATCAACTAAATATTTAATCAACTAATTGATGTTATTGGGAACTTGTATAGTTCACACGCTTTGGCTCTACCCATGAATTATCCAGTAATAGGTCTTTCACAATCAGATCTACCTATACAGTAACGGTATTTAATTAGGAAAGTTTGCTGGGTAGCTGACCCTCTTAGTCCGTTCTTGCCAGATTGGGGGCCTACCTAATCTTTATGTTTTATGCTTTTTAAATAAGATTTCCTCCGCTTAATGGATAACCATTTGTTACCAATGGAGAATTTCTTATCATCTTAAATTCAGTTGATTGGATTTACACCAACGGAAACCATAAACTTCATACACAATAGGGGGATATGGTAGAGTTTTTTTTTGAATAATGGATGGAGTTCCTTTTTCCATCCTATCCCATTCACCGGTACTGATCATTGATACTGTAAAAGTCGTTTTCTTGCTTTTGTGCCAGCTCATGATCTAAACGAGTCGCACATACACCCTAGTACATGTTCCTCGACGCTGAGGGCACCCCCGAAGAGCGGGGGATTTTGTGACATTTCTGATTGGCTGTCTTGTATTTCTAATAAGTTGTTTAATAGTTGGCATGTTGAATCGTATACATAATATGATAGGTTGGTTTAGATTGATCCTAACCAAATGATGGTGAATTACTTCTATTTAATTGAATATTCAATTCGAAGATAAAATCGCAAATCACAACAGCTTTGCGTAATTTGCGTACATTTTATTTGCCTTTTTTCTTCCGTCAACCGCTACATAATCAACAATTCCATAATTTAGGGCTTCTGTTGCTGACATAAAAACATCTCTTTCCATATCTTCGGATATAACCCAGAAGGGTTTGCCCGTTTTTTTTTCATAAATCCTTGCGAGGATTCCACGCAGTTTCAGCATTTCTCCCGCTTCCACGACAAATTCGCCTACTTGTGCCATATAAAAACCACTAAAAGGTTCATGCATCATTACCCTGATGATATAACAAAATAAAAGCTTCTCCTATCTCGTATGATAAAGCAAAGAGAAAAGAAAGATAAAGACTAGAAAAAAGATAGAATTGAACAACCGTACAGGCATCTTTTGTGCATACGGCTCTACAAGAAAATTTACCCCTCTCCTTTCTATTGAAGAAAGAGAAAAATAGAATCTATCAGACTCAGATGGGTAAATAATCAAATTGCCATCCTTCCTTTCGGAGTAGTTCAAAAATACTATGATGGCTCCGTTGCTTTATATGTTTATTTTTTCTTTTTTTTTTGTCTGTGATTCAGCAATCCCAAAGTTTCTTTTTAATCCGATCAAATAAGGAAAAAATATTTTTTTTTCGTACTCTTTCATAACATAAATATTGTTAAGAACTCTCCGGCATGAAAACAAAAAAGTTTGTGACGCTGAACTGAACTCCCGATAGATAAGAGAAAATCGGAAGTACCCCTTATCTCATACTACTCTCTCGATACAGAATCTAATGTTTTGAAAAAAAAAAACAATACAAAAATTTCTCATATCGAATTCGAAGTGCCATGCTATTATTACTTAGTATTCATATGGCGAAGGCATAGTCTTCTTTTTTCTCTCAAATAAAAACCTCATTGGCGCCAAGCGCGAGGGAATGCTATACGTTTGTTAACTTCTCCTCCGACCAGGACAACAGATGACATTGAAGCGGCTAATCCTATGCATACTGTATGGATATCTGGTCGCACATATTGCATAGTATCATAAAGGGCGAGCCCAGGTACTACCCATCCCCCAGGAGAGTTTATAAACATATACAGGTCTTTGTCCTCATCTTCCATACTGAGATATATCAGAAGACAAATAAGTTGATTTCCAAGACCAGTACCAATCCCTTGGCCTAAAAAAAGTAATCTTTCTCGATAAAGTCGGTTGATTAGGGTAAAATTGTATCCCTTAGGAACCGTACATGCGCCTTTTGATGCATACGGTTCAAAAAAATTGTGAATCAATGTATAGATTCCAGTCCTCTTTCCTTTTTTTCTAGAAAGGTTCTTTCTTATTTCTAACGAAAGGGCTTTTCTTCGATTTTTCAATAAAGACGAGTTTTTACTCCTTTTTTAGATTTTCCATTATAAAATTCGAAGTTATAGGAAAGGGTCATTAAACTTATCGAATTAACTTCTCATTGATGTATTCTTTCATCGAGATTTAATCCAAACCGCGATGATATTTTCTTGTTCCTGAATGGGTCTTTTTCATCTTTTTAGGTTTATGCTCTACTCCGGGTAAAGATCCGCCCGATTTGGATTTGTACATATAGGACAAATGCTCCCATTACCATTTTTTTTTGTATTTCTTTTTTTTTTTTTTCAATTCATTTTATACAAGTATTTATTAGAGTTGAGATAACTTTGCTTGACAATTAGGATCTCTTTACAAAGAAAAATATGAATAGCAATCATAGATATCTTACCAATCCAATTGGGTTTTTTCTAAACAGAGCCTGGATACTTCATTTTTTTAGTCCAACCAAGTCAACCATAAATTATTCTAATTGAATTATTCTAATTGATAATAGTAATATGAATCCCCTTAAAAATGGATCTAATTGCACTTCACGCTCCAAATTTTGGATGATTCAATTTATCTTTCTTGGGCGAAACGGGGGATATCTCGATCGGGGGAGAGAACGGGGAAATACCATATGACCCAATATATCTGACAAGTCGCACTATATGTCAGTCCAAAGTCGACGTCGAATTCCACGCCTCTTTATTTTAACTTTTGGAATACCAATAGGCATTAAATGAAAGAAAGAATTAAATACTATATTTCACTTTGAGGTGGAAACGTAACAATTTTTTTATTGTCTTTATAATATTCATATTGGTTTTTTTCGTATTTATTTTATCCATAGATTCTAAAAATTCATAAAGAAAGACAGAATGAATAAACTCAAATTATTAGGAATAGGTCTTTCTAATGATAAATAAGTATGTATGGATTCATTCGCTCATAGAAAATGGGATCAACTCCCCCATTGCGTATTGGTACTTATCGAGTATAGAATAAATCTGCTTCTCTTTGTTCCTACGAACAGAATTGTTCCATTATTACCAACAGAATAGAAACCCTTGTTCGGAAATAATCGACTCAACAAGAGTGGTCCATAGGATAGTCATATTATAGTCTTTTCCAATGCAATAAAGTTATGTAGTGTCCATTTATCTTTGATATATATAAGGGGTATTTCCATGGGTTTGCCTTGGTATCGTGTTCATACCGTTGTATTGAATGATCCCGGTCGGTTGCTTTCTGTTCATATAATGCATACAGCTCTGGTTGCTGGTTGGGCCGGTTCGATGGCTCTGTATGAATTAGCAGTTTTTGATCCTTCTGATCCTGTTCTTGATCCAATGTGGAGACAGGGTATGTTCGTTATACCCTTCATGACTCGTTTAGGAATAACCAATTCATGGGGCGGTTGGAGTATCACAGGGGGGACTGTAACGAATCCAGGTATTTGGAGTTACGAAGGGGTAGCGGGAGCACATATTGTGTTTTCTGGCTTATGCTTTTTGGCAGCTATCTGGCATTGGGTGTATTGGGATCTAGAAATATTTTGTGATGAACGT